AATTGACAAAGTAATATTTCCATTTATTCATCAGAAGAAACGTCCCTTTTAAAGCAAGAATTGATTTTCCTTGATACCTAACATAATGCATGAAAGGATCTTTGAACAACCATAAATTTGCTTGAAAAGCCCTGGGAAAGTGCTCTCTTTTTCCATAGAAATAAATTCGTTCAATAAGGGCTCCAGAAGATGTTGATCGTAAGTGAGAAGATTGGTTACGGAGAAAGAGGAAGCCGGATTCATATTCACATACATGAAAAGTATATAGGAAGAAGAATAATCTCTGATTTCTTTTTGATTTTGAAAAAGAAGAACTGGCTTTCTTTGAATTTGAAGTAATAAGACTATCCCAATTATGACACTGATGGAGAAAGAATCTTAATAAATGCAAAGAGGAAGCATCTTTTATCCAATAGCGAAGAGCCTGAACTAATATTTCCAGATGGGCTGGGTAAGGTATTAGTATATCTAATACATAATTTAAATGTGAAAAGTTGTCCTCTAAAAAAGAAAATATTGAATGAATTGATCGTAAATTTTCGGATTGAACTACCCCTTTCCTTTCTAGGGAAGATATTAATCGCAGAGACAATGGAATTTCCATAATGATTGAAGAAACCTCTGACATTATTTGCGAATAAAAATGATTGGTCTGCCCCAAAAAAGGAGTCTGTTTAGAGTCATTAACAGAAAGAATCAAATGATTCTGTTCATACATTCGAATGATTAAACGTTTCACAATAAGTAAGCTGGATTTATTGTCATAACCTGCATTTTCCAACAAAATTGATCTATTTAAACCATGATCATGAGCAAGTACATAAATATACTCCTGAAAGATAAGTGGATATAAGAAGTAGTGTTGTTGAGATCTATCTAGCCCTAAATAGCTTTGGAATTTATCCATTTGATATTCTATTTAAATGAAAGGTAGAGGATTTTGGGGGTTATAAATGATACATAGTGCGATACAGTCAAAACAAGGTATTATAGTACAAACCGAATAGATACCTCGGATCCAGATAAACTTATCAACAGATTCTCTATCATCTCTTTTTCCATTTAATTTTAAGTTTTTATGTTCGTTTTCCTTATAGGATGACAAGATGATTAGAAATCCTTTACTTTTTTCAACCCAATCGCTCTTTTGATTTTGGAAATTGATTTATCAATATACTGTTTCTTATACACATACATCTCCATTATTCCATTATTTCCATTATAGAATGGAGAGTGGTAATATTTAGGATTCATTAAAAAATCAAGAATATTTTTTCCTGGGAGAAAGCCTTCCCGTATTGGGCACTAATATTTTTTTAACGTCTAATTAGATCGGGTAATCATTCAAATTCAGAATGAAAGCTCGTTGCTTTTTCTTTCCCTATAATAAAAATGAAATTAATTGAAGCCGTGGGGCCCTATCCATTTATTAATTCGACCCAACTTGAAATTGACTTCGGTTTGCTCCCTTTCAATAATTTAAAGAAGGCTTTGTACCGAGCCAGAAAGAATAAAATATTCTCAGAACTCTTAATTGATACGACATGCTATTTTTTCCATTCATTCCCTTTCAGGATCAGTCGCGGTCTTCCAAACTTTACCGATAGTATGGACGAATCCCTCGCTTCATCTAAATGTGTAAAAGATCCTAGCCGCACTTAAAAGCCGAGTACTCTACCATTGAGTTAGCAACCCAAATATAAAAGGGTATGTAGATACAATCAGAATAAAACAAAATTATTAAATTAAAGCATTACTCTACGAAATAAAAAATCTAAAAAAAATTTCTACTCTATTAAATTTTTCTACTCTATTTGGAACATAAAAATGACTAAATCAGAATCAGATGAAAAAATAAAAAATTGCCCGACCAAAAAAATAAATAAATGTAAAAATGGTAGAACATCCCCTATTTCTATGTTATCCCCTTTTTCAATCAAAAATCCGGGTATCAAAGCTAATCCAACGAACCCATCATTTGAATCAACAAGTAAAAATAAAAAGGAAAACCTATGGGATGGAAATAAATAGATCTGCTTATCACGATGAATTATATTTGTTCGATACAACGTTGTCAACATAAAGGTTAAGAAAAGAATACGATGAAAAAATACAAAAACTTAAATTGAATAATAGTAAAAAAAAAAAAAAAAAAGGACTTGTGTTGGATTGGCACTGCATATACCTATATTTATATACTAAATTTTGAGTTTTTAGATTAGATGGAGAATAATATAAAAAAATTGAATCCATATAGAATAAAGAACTTCTATTCCTTGTTTGTTACTTGGTATTAGAGTTCAAATGAAAACCACCCAATTACAGGTAATGCCATAATTTTCTATTTTTTGAGGATCAATCAAATACGGTTTCCTTAGAAAAATATTCTATAGAAAAGGATTCTATAAAAGCAATGAGAAATAGATACGAATAGACCAAGAAAGGAAATAAAAAAACATAGTATAGAAAAGATATCCAAAATGATATAGAAATCACTATCCTACCCTTAGTTTTTATTTCCTTAATTTAATTTTGTTTGATTAGGGCAAAGTTCCTTAAAAACCTCTGCCTTTTTTAAAATATCCTGAACAGTTCCTGTAGGCTGAGCGCCTTTTTCAAGGAAATAGAGAATAGCGGGAACGTTTAAATAAGTTTGATTCTTGATCGGATCATAAAAACCCACTTTCCGAAGATCTCTTCCTTCTCTTCGAGATCGAACATCAATTGCAACGATTCGATAGACGGCTCATCGGGATAGATGTAGATGAAAAAGAACCCCCCCCCCTAGAACCGTATAGGAAGTTTTCTCCTCGTACGGCTCGAGAAAAAATGATTCGAAGTTTTATCTATGGATAAAATTTGATTAGAATAAATAGGAAAGGAATCCGTAAAATAAATTAATAAATTCTATAATTTCAATTTCACTCATTTTTATTTAGCTTACTTCCTGAAGAAGAAAAAATCATTTGTACTCATAACTCAAGTTCAATAATATAATATCTCAAATATCTTAAAGAAAAATCTTTAATTTAATATATATATTTTTTTTTGAGTGGTCTTTAACCCACCCTTTTTGTCTCGTTTAAAATCTATTTTGATTCGTTATTCGGATCCGTGAGACAATTGAAGTGGTGTTTCCTTGTTCTGGGATCCTTTATCTTTGTTTTAAATCATTGGGTTTAGACATTACTTCGGTGCTTCTTAATCCTTTCAAAATGGTAGCAACATACCCCTTTTGCGATTTCTTTCTATCAAAGAATCATACCGACGGTTGATTCGTGCGCGATACACTGCGTATCGAAAAAGTTTTAGCCGTTCCAACAAATTTTTTGAATTGAAAAATTGCTCGAATCGGATCCTTTCGATTTCTATATCGAAGATATACTTACGAAGTTGTTCCAATTTATGAATTGGCATTAACCCTAGATCGTTGCCCCTGAGAAATTAATCAATACTTTCTACTCGAGCTCCATCATGAACTATTTACATTACAACCCAATAAAAAAAAAGAAGGGCTCTAGTAGAATAGAACAAATGACGTCGAGCCAAGAGCACCCTCATTCCTATATAAAATGGTGGATGTAAGAAAAAGAATCCACACCGGATCGTGTCCTTCAAGTCGCACGTTGCTTTCTACCGCATCGTTTTAAACGAAGTTTTACCATAACATTCCTCTAATTTGGAACCAGTACGGAATTGATTCAATTATGGAATCATGAATAGTCATTGGTTCAGTCGGTACAGAGACAAAGTAATTTATATTTTTTCTTATCTACATAGATTCTTTTTCTGAAGAAATATTAGCAAGACCCCAGCTTTTTTGTATGAATGGAACGTTTTTTTATAAATATCTATTTCAAAAAAATATCTAACAGAAATATCTAGAAATCTAAACTAAATAGATATAGAAATAACATAACTAACAGAAATCACACGAAAAAAGAAATTCTATTTTACTCTGCCTCTTCAAGTGACTCAATAAGATAGACCGGCCCATTTCCAACTTCCCAAAGAGTCAACCCATAAGGAATCATTACAAATCTTGATACTTGAAAAAGTTTCCAACTTCTCCATCATTATTTGAGTCAAGTAAAGACTCCCTTTTATTATCATTATCATAAGAAATAAGAAAGAAAAATCTCTGTTTCTTTTCGAATGGAATTGTCAATGATGTAAAGCAAATAAGCTAAATCAAACAATAAAAAAAAATATCGAAAATATATATCATTGTTAAATAAAATATTTTAGGGATGCCAATTCTTTTTCACAGAAAGGGAAAGACTATTGTCACTGAAACAGGATAAGAATACATACCTATAGGTTAAGCGCTTCCTCTTTTATATGTATTTTCATTTCATATTTTTTTTTAACCTGATGAGGTTAAGTAATCTTTCTACAACTATGATCTACGGCCCATCTTAGCTTTATCTGGGTCACAAAGGGGTTCAGTTACTTTTGCATATCATTTGAACTCGATTTAGTTCAGTTTGTGAAAAACTCAGATATGCTTCCGCAAAGAATCATTCAAAATCAAAAAAGAAGGAGGAATAATATAATATTCTATGCAATATTAGACCTTGAAACAGAACCTCCTTGAACAAAAAACAAATATTAGGATACAATGGATACCCTCTGGGACGGAAGGATTCGAACCTCCGAATAGCGGGACCAAAACCCGTTGCCTTACCGCTTGGCTACGCCCCATTTCTATTTTTATTGGACACTAATACTAATAAAGAATAATATTGGTATTAAGTCTTCGTCAATTCCAGTCCAACTATCTAGAGAAACTCTTTTTTCTTTATCTTTATAGAATCTATAATAGATTCATGCTAGGATTTTGGCATGTGTATATCTAGAATTCAACTGAATTTATTGATCATTACATATAATTCAATTAAGATATTGTATGAAAGTATGATTTCTTCTATTCTCCTTTGAGAATTGGAGGATTTTTGATTGAGCAGAAAAAAAAAAAGAAGGATTTTTTTGTTTACCTTACTTTCTTCATTTTTCCTTAACTCAATCAAAATGCAATTATTTCGACGAAAAAAAAGTCTGTTATGCTTAATATTTTTAGTTTGATCTGTCTTAATTCTGCCCTTTATCCGACTAGTCTTTTCTTCGCCAAATTGCCCGAAGCCTATGCTTTTTTGAATCCAATCGTAGATGTCATGCCAGTTATACCCCTGTTCTTTTTTCTTTTAGCCTTTGTTTGGCAAGCTGCTGTAAGTTTTCGATAAGAGCTTTAATACTATCCTAGAAAATTCATGATTTATTCGAGAAAAATTATAACAATTGATAAGATCAAATAAGTCTGACAGTATGAACCTTCGATTCAAACTCTCGGATAGTCGCGAGAAATCCGGCTCGCCCTATTTCCTTTCCCCATTTTAATCCTTTTTCGGGGAAATACCTTATGAGCTTAGGGTCCCTTAGAATATCTAATTGTGGGTATGAAAGTGATTTGTGGTAATTAAATTAAAGACTCTTATTACAAATTTCAACTTCATTTGATTTGAATTTCTGAACATTCTTTTCTATTTCTATAATTCATTTCTTGGTGTCAAAATAGGATATGTGATATAAAAGTGGAGGATCTATTATCTTTTCTCGTTTTTCTTTTTCAAAAAATGATCTTGGAGGTTGTGTAATGCTTACTCTCAAACTTTTCGTTTACACAGTAGTAATATTCTTTGTTTCTCTCTTCATTTTTGGATTCCTATCCAATGATCCAGGACGTAATCCTGGACGTGAAGAATAAAATAAAAATTTAGTTTTTCTTGTTTGATTTTACAATTTTATTAATATTTTATTTTAGCTATTCCACATATTTAATTTAATTAGGAAAAAAAATAAAAAGGGGTTTGCAAAAATTGAAAGAAAAAAATAGAAAGTCATCAACGGAAACGGAAAGAGAGGGATTCGAACCCTCGGTACGAATAACTCGTACAACGGATTAGCAATCCGCCGCTTTCGTCCACTCAGCCATCTCTCCCAATTGAAAAAGATAATTACTATGTTACATTACACATCAAGTAAGGATTAAATAAAGTATTTCTTTTACATTCTTTATCGTTATTATAGAATTAGCAATTCCATTTAGATGCTCGAAAGATCCAAATAGAATAGAAAGATAAATAAAGAAGACCTTCTTGCTTTTATTTTGTTCGAAGTGCCTTTTGGGCCTGGCCCGGTCAATACCCAGCCGGGCCTTTTTTTGTTCCAATGAATTCCCGTTTTTTTGTTTATAGGCAACATACTCTAAATAGCCAATTTGGTATCTGTGTAAAAATTTCCCTTCTGGGGTTTACATATACTTATCATTTTTGTTATAATAGAATCCAGAAATTGAGAAGGATTTTTGATTCAAAAGAATCAATTAAGTATGTATCCATTTGTATTTTCTTATGTCATTAGGGAAACCAAATTTTAGATTCAAATCCAAGAATAAGTCACGAATTCTCAGTCAACGAATAGTTTTCCCTTTTGTCATAAATTTCGGCTTTTTTAAGCGAAAATAGACATTTGATTTTTCAATAGAAAGGTGAGTGGAAGTTTTTCGGCATTGCGGGAAGATACGATACAATCAATCGAGGGGGTAGATCAAATTACAATAAATAAATTAAATACAATAAGAAAGGATAAAAACTTTTCTAATTTTTATTAGATTTAGAAAAAGGATTAAAAAAGGGATGCAAGATGCAAGTACAATAAACAAAAGTTTAGTAATCCAACCGAAAAAGAAAAATTTTTTCCTATTGTGTATCGTTTTGGCGGCATGGCCGAGTGGTAAGGCGGGGGACTGCAAATCCTTTTTCCCCAGTTCAAATCCGGGTGCCGCCTCATCAACAAATGAATCTAAATCTCTTATTCTGTTTAGATCAAATAGGAAATAAAAGTATGTAATAGATAGCAATTTTTTTTACTTTGAAGGGCAAGAAAAAGGAATGGGTTTTTTTATTACTAGATAGAATAGATGTTCCATTCCATTAGTAACATTCCCTTATAGTGTCATTGTATATTTTACTTGTATTTAGTCTTTCCCGATTAGAAATCATATAGGAATTTTTGAAATGGATTTATTTGACTGGTTCATCAATAGTGTTCGGCCAGAATCCCTTTTTGACTCTGGACCATTCATTCTACTATTATTAGTGAGCAATAATGGAATAATTCTATCATAGAGATAAGGGATATAATTCACATGGATATAGTAAGTCTCGCTTGGGCTGCTTTAATGGTAGTCTTTACATTTTCCCTTTCACTCGTAGTATGGGGAAGAAGTGGACTTTAGAAGCACTCCTAATTTAGTCAACGGTATCAATTTTTTATAGATCGTTCTGCAACGCATTTTTTATTTAAATTGAAAATTATTTCAATTTAAATAAAAAGATCCTCATTTCAAAATTCCCTTGGATTCTAGTGGAGAAATGTATTCTATAACAGTAAAACGATTTTTTCAGATTCATCAGAATAAATAGATGTATCAAAGAAATAGAATCGGGTCCTACGTCAATTCCATATATGGATTAATAACTACATAGATTGAAGATAGAAGCTAATATAGTATACCAACTTTATTAGAAAGTCAAGTACAATTTTATTTTATACATTACTATAACACTAATAGAGAGTATGATAAGAAAAAAAATTTCTTTCTTACCATACTCTCGGATCTCATAGAATACCGCCGATTATAGCCCGTTGATTTCATTTAATAGAATACTTTTCTTTTGATTTCTTCAAATATGGATAAGAATTCAGAAGTCAAGTTTCATTCAAAGTAATTAATCGTTTTGACTGACTGTTTTTACGTAAATTATAAGTAGAAAGGCAGTAGGAACTAAAATGAACAGTGCAGTAGCAATAAATGCAAGAATATTTACTTCCATAATCTCATCGTTTTTTTATTTCACAATAACTCGGGATTTAATCCCATAGAGATGATAAATCTTTCACCTGTCAATTCAATGAATGCATTACCTATCGACGATCTTGAATCGGATCAATATCATATCATGAATAACAATATCTGAGCTATTAAATTAATTCGTCGTCGAGAATTGAATAGTATAACATACGAAGATCCTTTATCCATACCGAATCCAATCTTGGATTCCCGGACCGAGCAAAAATTCCTTTTTTATACTTCTTTTCTGTTCTTTTTTTGTATGTAGTCAAACGAAGTATCATCTAACCACCCATCCGTTTCCATTAAAAACCCAAAAAGAGAGGATTAGGTTCTAAATTTTAATGATCCAATTTTCTTTGGAAGACAAAGAAGTATGAGAAAAATGAGGCGCGGGATAAAAGATGGAATATTCTATCAACTTCACTATTTTAGTTATTTTAATTTTAGTTTAGGATTTATTCTTTCTTTGACAGAATCCTGAAAAAAAAAAAGAGAGGAAACCTCTTCGGGATTCAATTATGCTCTCTGTCCCCTCTTTCACAGAAAATGGAGAGGCGAATTGATGTACTTATTGGATCCGTCGGGACTGACGGGGCTCGAACCCGCAACGTCCGCCTTGACAGGGCGGTGCTCTAGCCTATTGAACTACAATCCCAGGGAAATAAGAAGAGATCTAGCAGAAAATTTGAATTCTTTTTTATTCTCTTGTATCAGGTAAGGTATTTCTTAAGAACAAGAGAGTTCTACCGTCTGATAGTAGATTGGCAAATTATTGGGCCGAGCTGGATTTGAACCAGCGTAGACATATTGTCAACGAATTTACAGTCCGCCCCCATTAACCACTCGGGCATCGACCCAACGCCTAAATTTTTTAGACGTTCCATAATAAACTTCCTTTCGTCTACCAGGCAGACTTGACAAATACGGCTACGGATCATTTGATAGAAAATACCACTACTATAGTCTTGAGTCTTGGTACACCCCCAGAGGGACTTGAACCCTCGTTTTCTCCGTGAAAGAGAGAGGTCGTAACCACTGGACCATAGGGGCCTACGGCCGCCTTCATAAATCAACTAGAAATAAAAGGTCCCGAGTGCGGCCAAATCAAAAAGCACTAGAATATGGGTAATAAGACAAATACCATAGGTAATAAGAAAAAAACCTTGAGGTAATATAAAAATAGAATAGGAAAAACATAATAGGTAATAAGGCCTAGTAGGGCTACCTTATTAACTTTAAACTCAGGCCGAGATACGTCTTTAGTAGATCCATAGTATATAAATCAAACGGAAAAACTCCTTAAGTATTCTGGGGGTTAGTTAATGGTAATCAAATCAAACTTTACCATTAAACTATATAACCTTGAAACTTTATTTCATTGGTCTTTCTCATCTTTATCTCTCTCATTCACAAAGGGTTATGCGTTGGATCCATGATCCTTCACTCTGCAGTAGATTCAAGATGGTTTACCAAAATAGGATTTGGTCGGTCAAATTATATTGACCCCTAAGTCATACTGTCAATTGACAACACGACAGGAGGGTAATAAAAGAACGGAGAAGACATAGATATAAATAAATTAGATAGATATATCTGCGTTAATAATAATAAATATTCATATCATATAGTTTTCTGGTATTCAATATTCAAGTAGATTAGAATATCAATATCAATACCGTTATATTATACTATAAAAATAAATAGAAAATAAATAATATTCTAAAAAAATCCCAAAGCATAGTAAGCCTAAGTGGGAGAATTCTGTTTCTAAGACTGTTTTATCAATTCCGTTCCGCTTGCATCTCTTAAAATTAAGTTTAAGTTCAGTATAAATTTTTATTCCACTTATCTCATAGATTCCAGTCAAAAATTCATAGACTCGAAATTACATCATTGCTAGATCTATATATAGGATTTGATGGATAATGAGCCAGCCAAAATGGTATTTCTTTTTTTTTTTTTTTTGAGAATTCAATATGGATGAATATAAATAACTGACAATTTCAAAATAATCCGGGATAGACACAATGTCCACAATACCTGGATTTAATCAGATACAATTCGAAGGATTTTGTAGGTTCATTG